AATAGAGTGCCTGAATTAAAGGATTATCTTGATAGGGTAAATCATGTAGACGCTACCTCTATTATATTTAGCAGATTTAAACTACCTCCGGAAGTATCAAAAACTTCTATACATCATATACTAAAATATAAAAAGATAAGCTAAATAAGCTATTAGGTTCATACCCTAATTATGAAAGCCCCACCCTTTCTCTTTTTAATCTTGAAATTATACAAAATCTTATTTTTTAACACAATAATCCTAGGAACTCTCATTGCAATCTCATCCTACACCTGACTAGGAATATGGATAGGTTTAGAAATTAATTTACTTTCAATTATCCCTTTAATGAGATCTTCTAAAAATATGTTTGCCTCGGAAGCCTCATTAAAGTATTTTATTACCCAATCTATGGCATCCTTGATCTTACTGCTGTCTATCATTTTAATACTGGTTTCAACTGAGTTCATTACCCCCATAATGAATCCAGCCCTGGAAACCCTATTAAATTCAGCTTTATTAACAAAGCTAGGGGCGGCTCCTTTCCACTACTGGTTTCCTGAAATTATAGAAGGATTAAACTGGTTCAACTGCTCAATTCTATTAACATGACAGAAAATTGCACCTATGTCTCTTCTTATAAACAATTGATTACAAGTTAATTTCATAACATTTATCATTCTAGCTTCACTTTCAGTGAGAATCCTAATGAGATTTAATCAGGTAAGTCTACGTAAAATCATAGCCTTTTCCTCTATTAATCATATTGCATGGATAATTGCAGCTTTCATAGCTTCTGCTTCAGCCTGATTTATTTACATTTTAATTTACATTGTAATTACACTAAATATCACCTTAATTTTTAATTATGGGAAACTTCTCTTCATTAATCAATTACCTTTATTCTTCAAGCAAAATAAAATTACTAAGCTTTCCCTCATAATTAATTTCCTCTCATTGGGGGGATTACCACCATTCCTAGGATTTTTACCTAAATGGATTACTATCAATTGGTTAGTCTTGAGAAAACATTCAATTTTAGCCTTTATTTTAATCATTTTTACACTTGTAATACTTTACATCTATGTACGAATTCTTATGTCTTCACTTGTAATCCAACATAACGAAACTAAAATTTCAATACAAAACATTGGGGTTTTCCCTGCCTTCATATTGAACTTCATTTCCCTTTCGAGACTCCTAAGCTGCACATTCCTATTTAACTTAATCTAAGGATTTAAGTTAAGGGACAAACTAACAACCTTCAAAGTTGTAAATAGAGAAAAGGCTCTAAGCCTTGTAAAGCTTAAAAGATTACTTACCTTTAAATTTGCAATTTAAAATCATTGAATTTGACTATTAAGCCTTTTAGTAGAAGAATCTAGGTTGATTCGTGGATAAATTTACAGTTTATTGCCTATATTACTCAGCCATTCTACTGAATAAATGGCTTTTTTCAACTAACCATAAGGATATTGGTACATTGTACCTAATCTTTGGCGCATGAGCAGGAATAGTAGGCACATCACTTAGCCTTCTTATTCGATCTGAACTTGGAAACCCAGGAACTCTCATTGGAGATGATCAAATTTATAACGTTATTGTTACGGCCCACGCTTTCATTATAATTTTCTTTATAGTGATACCAATTGTAATTGGAGGGTTTGGAAATTGGCTTGTACCCTTAATACTAGGGGCCCCCGACATAGCCTTTCCCCGTATAAATAACATGAGATTTTGATTACTCCCCCCGTCTCTTACCCTTTTACTTATAAGAAGAATCGTTGAAAACGGTGCAGGAACTGGATGAACTGTTTATCCTCCACTTTCATCTAATATTGCACATGGCGGATCTTCGGTAGACTTAGCTATCTTTAGATTACACTTGGCAGGAATTTCCTCTATTTTAGGTGCTGTTAATTTTATTACCACTGTAATTAATATGCGACCTGCAGGAATGTCATTTGACCGAATACCTTTATTTGTATGAGCAGTTGCTATTACTGCATTGTTACTACTCCTTTCCCTGCCTGTTCTTGCAGGAGCTATCACTATACTTTTAACTGACCGTAATCTAAATACCTCTTTTTTTGACCCAGCTGGCGGGGGTGACCCTATTCTATACCAACATTTATTCTGATTTTTTGGACACCCAGAAGTTTACATTCTCATTCTCCCAGGGTTTGGTATGATTTCCCACATTATTAGCCAAGAAAGAGGTAAAAAGGAAGCTTTTGGAAGACTTGGGATAATTTATGCTATGATAGCAATTGGCCTACTAGGCTTTGTTGTGTGGGCTCACCACATGTTTACTGTAGGTATAGATGTTGATACTCGAGCCTACTTTACTTCAGCTACAATAATCATTGCTGTTCCTACTGGAATTAAGATTTTTAGTTGATTAGCAACTCTCCATGGTACACAAATTAATTATTCCCCATCCATACTATGAGCACTAGGCTTTGTATTCCTTTTCACTGTTGGAGGATTAACAGGTGTAGTTTTAGCCAATTCATCTATTGATATCATTCTACATGACACTTATTATGTTGTTGCTCATTTTCATTATGTCCTATCAATAGGTGCTGTTTTTGCTATTATAGCCGGATTTGTTCAATGATTCCCTCTTTTTACTGGCCTTTCCTTAAGAGAAAAGCTATGTAAAATTCAATTTTTCATTATATTCATCGGAGTAAATTTAACCTTCTTTCCGCAGCATTTCTTAGGATTAAGAGGAATACCACGTCGTTACTCTGATTTCCCTGATGCTTACACCATATGAAATATTGTATCATCTATTGGCTCAATTATCTCACTTGTAGGTGTTTTCTTTCTAATTTTTATCATCTGAGAAACATTCTCATCTCAACGTAAAAGTCTCCTTCCTTTAAATATGGTAACTTCCATTGAATGACTCCAATCTTTACCACCCGCTGAACACAGCTATTCTGAGCTTCCTATTCTTTCTGCTAACTTCTAATATGGCAGAGAAGTGCGGTGGACTTAAGCCCCATATACAAAGGTTAGCCTTTTTTTAGAAATTGCTACCTGAAAAACCCTTCTTCTTCAAGATAGATCTTCTCCTCTGATAGAACAGCTTGCTTTTTTCCATGACCATGCCCTTCTAGTCCTTACGGTTATTACAATTCTAGTAGGTCAATTGATAGCTAGGCTTTTCTTCAATAAATATATCCATCGGTTCCTACTTGAAGGTCAATTAATTGAAGTAATCTGAACCATTCTACCCGCAATCACTTTAATTTTCATTGCCCTTCCCTCTCTTCGATTAATTTATATTCTTGACGAAACTAATAACCCTTTATTAACCATTAAAACTATTGGGCATCAATGGTATTGATCATATGAATACTCAGACTTTAAAAACATTGAATTTGACTCTTACATAACTCCCTTAAATGAAATAAATTCATGAAACTTCCGTGTTCTCGATGTGGATAATCGTATTGTAATTCCATTTAAAACCCAAATTCGTATATTAGTTACAGCAGCTGATGTTATTCATTCTTGAACTATCCCTTCACTTGGTGTGAAAATTGATGCAACTCCGGGGCGATTAAATCAAACTAGATTAACCTCTAATCGATCTGGACTTTTATATGGTCAATGCTCAGAAATTTGTGGAGCAAATCATAGATTTATACCCATTGTAATTGAAAGAATTTCTCCTAGTTTTTTTATTCGATGAATTACCAAAATAACTAAGCTATCATTAGATGGCTGAAAGCAAGCACTGGTCTCTTAAACCTTCATATAGTAATTTAGCACTTACTTCTAATGGAAAAATTTAGTTAAATTATAACATTAGTTTGTCAAGCTAAAGTAAATATTCAGTATTAATTTTTAATTCCACAAATAGCACCTTTAAATTGACTATCACTTATAATTTACTTCATTGTAATTTTTATTACCCTAGCCTCATTAAATTTCTTTGCATTTCCCTATACAATGAAATTAAAGGAAACCCCTTCAAAGCTTAGGCTTCAAACTATCTGAAAATGATTATAAACTTATTCTCCTCATTTGATCCCTCAACCAACTGGAATCTTTCTCTTAATTGAACCAGAAGACTAATCTGCCTAATTATAGCACCTTCAATATTTTGGTTAATCCCATCACGATTCAACTTCCTTTGAATCATAGTAATTTCAACTCTTCATAAAGAATTTAAAACATTACTTGGTCCAACCTCAAAGGGCGCAACCTTGATTTTCGTATCATTATTTTCATTTATTTTAATAAATAACTTTATAGGATTATTCCCTTACATTTTTACTAGAACAAGACACATAGTGTTAACATTAAGATTAGCTTTACCTTTATGATTAACCTTCATATTATTTGGTTGAATTAATCACACTATTCATATATTTGCTCACTTAGTTCCTCAAGGAACACCCCCAGTTTTAATACCATTCATAGTATGCATTGAAACTATTAGAAACGTGATCCGTCCAGGAACACTTGCTATTCGATTATCAGCTAATATAATTGCTGGCCATCTTCTAATAACACTTCTAGGTAATACTGGACAAAGACTTTCAATTATTATAATCAATGCTCTAATTGTAGTACAATTACTCCTGTTAGTTCTAGAATCTGCAGTATCAATTATTCAATCTTATGTTTTTGCTGTACTTTCCACTCTTTATTCTAGAGAAGTACACTAATGCATAAAAATCACCCATTTCATCTTGTAGACATTAGCCCTTGACCAATCCTTGGATCTTTAAGAGCACTTATTCTTATAACTGGAATAATTAAATGATTTCATATGTTTAATTCTAACCTACTTTTCCTAGGGATAATTTCTATAGTATTAATTATATACCAATGATGACGGGATATTTCACGTGAAGGTACATATCAAGGTTTACACACTATAAATGTAACTATTGGATTACGGTGAGGAATAATCCTTTTTATTACCTCTGAAGTTTTCTTCTTCATCAGTTTCTTCTGGGGATTCTTTCATAATAGTCTGGCCCCCGCAATTGACATTGGAATAGTTTGACCTCCTAAGGGAATCCAAACTTTTAACCCTATCCAAATTCCCCTTCTAAACACATTAATTTTGTTAACTTCAGGACTCACTGTTACATGAGCCCATCATAGACTTATAGAAAATAATTATAAGCAAGCTCTGCATGGTTTGACATTAACAGTAATTTTAGGGTTATACTTTTCTATCCTTCAAGGATACGAATACTACGAATCTTCATTCTCTATTTCTGATGCTGCCTACGGCTCCTCATTCTTTATAGCAACTGGCTTCCATGGAATTCATGTAATTATTGGTACAACTTTCCTTCTTGTTTGTTTAATTCGACATTTAATGAACCACTTCTCTCAAATCCATCACTTTGGATTTGAAGCCGCAGCCTGATATTGACACTTTGTGGATGTAGTGTGACTTTTCCTATATATTTCAATCTATTGATGAGGTAGGTAAAATTTATAATAATTTATATAGTATAATTATTATGTTTGACTTCCAATCAAAAGATCTAGAATCTAGTATAAATAATTTTTAATGTAACAATTATAAGAATAATTATTATAATAATTGCCTTAATCTTACTAATCATTGTAAGACTAATCTCAAAAAAATCATTTATTGACCGAGAAAAAAGGTCACCATTTGAATGTGGATTTGACCCAAAATCTTCAGCTCGATTACCCTTCTCTCTTCACTTCTTTCTTATTGCAGTAATTTTTATCATCTTTGATGTAGAAATTACTTTACTATTTCCTCTAATTGTAAGTTTACCAATAAGAAACCTCATTAGTTATTTTATTGTTATACTCCTTTTTATTTTAATTCTAATTATAGGTTTATTCCACGAATGAAATCAAGGAGCACTTGACTGATCTGCATAAAATTTAGTACAATAAGGATAATAGTTAATTATAACATTTAACTTGCACTTAAAAAGTATTGAAACTTCAATTTATCTTAACTTAAATAAGAAGCAAATATTGCCTTTAGTTTCGACCTAAAAGTTTGATTAAGTAATAATCCTTATTTATAATTTAATTGAAACCAAATAGAGGTATGTCACTGTTAATGACAAAATTGAATGAATATTCCAATTAAAGAAATATCAATAAATAAGCTTCTAACTTAAATAATAGCGTAAACACGTTAATATTTCTCATCTAAATTTATATAGTTTAATTCAAAACATTACATTTTCAATGTAAAATTAAATCATTTTTATAAATATCTAGAAACCTTAGGTTTCCCTAACATCTTCAGTGTCATGCTCTTAATATAAGCTATCTAGATAAATTAAAACAAAAATTAAAAAGATGATGGTTAATATATAAAACAACTTAATTCTATTTCTTAAAATGAACTGAATTAACTGAGAATTTAAAATTAGTTGATTATAAAGATTTTGCCTACCAAAAAACTCAGTTCATCCTTGATCCAACCTCTTAATATATAAATTCCCTAAGTAAATAGGGTAATAGTTCACCCCAAAAGTAGACAAAGTAGGTATATGTCATATTCCACTAACGTAAAAAGATAAAGATAAATGGTCTAAAGACAAATTATTAGAAATTAAAGAAAAACGAGCTATAAAATAACCAATTAATATCCCTCTCGAAATTATTAATAAAGTTATAAGCTTTAAAGTAATAGGTAAAACAATTAAATAAAATGAATCAAAAATCATTCATGAAAGAACTCTCCCTATAATCACTACTAAAAAAATCAAGCCCCCTATACCCTTAAGTATTACATAACTCTTTTCTGAAAGATTAATTAAAGATACAAAATTAAAGTCACCTACTAATAAATAATAAACTAAACGAAATCTGTATCTGACAGTTAGCCCTAAAGAAATAAAAAAAATTATATAAATAAACATATTCAAATATTCCATAGATAAAACCTCTGCGACTAAATCCTTAGAGTAAAACCCTGACAAAAATGGAATTCCACACAAAGACAAATTACAAATGTTTATAAAAACACAAGTTAAAGGTAATGATTGAACTAAGCCTCCTATAAACCGAATATCCTGACAAGAAGATAGCCTATGAATAACATTACCTGCACATATAAATAATAAAGCCTTAAATAAAGCATGAGTTAATAGATGAAAAAAAGCTAACTTATATCTACCTAGTGACAAAATCATCATCATTAAACCTAATTGTCTTAGAGTGGATAAAGCAATGATCTTCTTTAAATCAAACTCAAAATTAGCCCCGAGCCCTGATATAAATATTGTTATAGAAGAAACAAATAATAAAAAACATAACATTCCTTCTCTTATTGAATAATTAAAACGAATAAGTAAATATACACCTGCTGTTACTAAAGTTGAAGAATGCACTAAGGATGAGACAGGAGTCGGAGCTGCCATTGCTGCAGGAAGTCATGAAGAAAAAGGAATTTGTGCTCTTTTAGTTAAAGCTGCTAAAATTACTAGTACTGTAATTATAATTATATAAAATCTTCTCTTCATCTCCTCAAGGTAAAATACATAATTTCATCTACCAAAATTTAATATCCAAGCAATTGATATCAATAACGCTACATCTCCAATTCGATTAGTTAATGCAGTAATTATTCCAGCATTAAAAGACTTAACATTCTGATAGTAAATTACTAAACAATAAGAAACTAAGCCCAATCCATCCCATCCTAAAAGAATAGAAATTAAATTAGGCCTAATAATAAGTAGTATCATTGAAAGAACAAATATTACTACTAACAAAATAAACCGATCTAAATGTAAATCCCCATCCATGTATCTTTTTCTATAAAAAATCACTATAGCAGAAATAAACAAAACAAATCTTATAAATAATGAAGCCATCCAATCAATTAAAATAGTCATCAAAATAGGACTAGAGTTCAATAATAATACCTCATACTCGAAAAAAAACACTAAGTCCTGAATTATTAAAAAAGTTCTAAGCAAAAATAAGGCAATTCTAACTACTAAAAAAAATACAAAATAACGAATACAAACATTTACAATTACTTAAAATACTATATGTATATTTTTGACACCACAAGTCAATGTTTTTATTAAACTACTTAAATATAAACAAATACATATAAGTTCACCCTTTAAAATTAAAATATTTAAAGGTAACCAATGTAATATTATAAGTAAATATTCACGATAATAGCCAGAAGAAAAAGCATATAAACCAGTATATACCTTCCCATGTTGACTAAAAGAATATAAATACAAAGAGTAAACAGCACCAAAAAATGATAATAATATTAAAATCACCATATTTAAAATGTCATAAGATAACAAGCTATTAATTAATATAATTTCCCCTATTAAATTTAAAGAAGGAGGTGCTGCCATATTTGAGGACCTAAGTAAAAATCATCATAAAGAAAGGCTAGGAATAATATTAATTATACCCTTATTCAAATATAAACTTCGTCTACCTACCCGCTCATACCTTAAGTTTGCCAAACAAAATAATCCTGATGAACATAATCCATGAGCAATCATTATTATTAAAGCCCCTCTTATCCCTCAATAACTCAATGTTAAAATTCCTCTAACAGCCAACCCTATATGAGCTACTGAAGAATAAGCAATTAAAGACTTAATATCTCTCTGACGTAAACAAATTAATGATACGATAACCCCCCCAACTATTCTTAAACTGATAAAAAAGTAATTTATAGATACTCCTAAACTTAAGAAAATTACCATAATTCGTATCAACCCGTAACCTCCTAACTTCAAAAGTACACCTGCTAGAATCATTGAACCTGATACCGGAGCTTCAACATGAGCCTTTGGAAGTCATAAATGAACAAAAAATAATGGAATTTTAATAAAAAAAACCATGTTTATACATAAATAAAAAACCCCCTCATTCAACTCAACAGAAAGAAAATTAAAGTCTAACGAATTATTTAATGAGTAATAATAGAAAATTACAATCATTATTGGTAAAGACCCCAAAACGGTATAAAATAATATATAAATTCCCGCCTGTAAACGCTCAGGTTGATACCCCCAACCCACAATTAACATTAAAGTAGGAAGTAACCTCACTTCAAAAAAGATATAAAACATAAACAAATTTAAAGAAGAAAAAGCGAGTAATAATGATAACATTAAACATACAATTATAAACATAAAAAAACGTCTCCAAAAATTAGTATATAAAATCTTCTGACTAGCAAGAATTATTAATGAACAAACTCAAAAACTAAGTAAAATTATTAAATAAGAAATCAAGTCTAACCCCATAAAATAAGAAATATACATATACATATAATTAAAACTAAATCTTAATATGAAAAAGAAAGTAATTAATATCCATATAAATTGTACTAATCAAAATTCATTTAAAAATACTAAAGGTATCATCATAAATAATATTAAAACGAATTTTATCATAATAAATTAAACCTTTGAAAGTAATCATTACCATGAGTTCGAATTATAGTTACAAGTACAGAAAGTCCTAATGCCCCCTCACATACACTAAAAGTCAAGTAAATCATTGAAAAAAAATAATCATTATCCAGTAAACTTAAATAAATAAATATTCTTATATATAAAGCCACTACTATTAATTCAATACTTAAAAGTATTAACAAGAGATGTTTACGCTTTAATCTAAATATAATTAAACCTGAAAAAAATATTGATAATCTTATATAAACATATACTATCATTAGTTTTTATAATTTAATAGAAAATATTGGTCTTGTAAACCAAAAATAAGAGTAACTTTAAAAACATCAGGAAAGAGAAAGTTCCCATCTTTAATCTCCAAAATTAATATTTTTATAAACTATTTCCTGTTATAATACTTATTATTCTCAGTATAACATTCTCCATTTTATTTGTATTCATAAGACACCCATTATCCTTAGGGTTAATTCTTCTAGTTCAAACTACCCTCATTAGTATAATATCAGGAAAATTCTGCTTAAACTTCTGATTTTCCTACATTCTTTTCCTTATCATAATTGGAGGAATACTAATCCTGTTCATTTACATAACAAGTGTAGCCTCTAATGAAAAATTCACTATTAACTCAAATTCAATTATATTTTTAAGAATTATAGTATTATTGAGTACATTAACAACATTCATAGAAAATTCTATAATTGAACTACCTTACAAAAATGACTTAATTTCCATTAAAATTGATACACTCCATTTTTCTATAATTAAATTCACCTCGTTTCCTATAAGGATAATTCTAGTATTTATAATTGTTTATCTTTTAATTGTTCTAATTGCAGTAGTGAAAATCATTGATAATAAACAAGGGCCCTTACGATCAAAAAACTAATGAAAACACCATTACGTAAAATATCCCCTGTATTAAAAATTATCAATAATGCACTAATCGACTTACCATCACCATCAAATATTTCATTACTATGAAATTTTGGATCATTATTAGGTTTATGTTTAGTAATTCAAATTGTTACAGGTATCTTCCTAGCAATACATTATTGCCCAAATGTAGACTTAGCCTTCAATAGAGTAGTTCATATTTGCCGAGATGTAAATTATGGATGATTAATCCGAACCCTTCATGCAAATGGAGCATCTTTCTTCTTTATTAATATTTATATTCATGTAGGACGAGGGATCTATTATGGTTCTTACACTCTAATTCACACTTGAATAGTAGGAGTAATTATTTTATTTATAGTTATAGCAACAGCCTTTCTAGGTTATGTTCTACCATGAGGACAAATATCATTTTGAGGAGCTACAGTAATTACTAATCTTTTATCCGCCATTCCATACCTTGGAGTTTCTATTGTTCAATGATTATGAGGAGGATTTGCTGTAGACAACGCTACCTTAACCCGATTTTTTGCCTTTCATTTTCTGCTACCTTTCATTGTATCTGCCCTAGTAATGATTCATTTACTTTTCCTACATCAAACTGGCTCTAATAACCCATTAGGTACCAATAGTAATATTGATAAGGTTTCTTTCCACCCATTTTTCACTTTTAAGGATTTAATAGGATTTATTATTATAACAGCAGCTCTTATCATTTTATCCCTTCATAACCCCTACCTTCTGGGAGACCCTGACAACTTCACCCCAGCAAACCCTCTAGTTACACCAGTACATATTCAACCTGAATGATATTTCCTATTTGCATATGCCATTCTTCGGTCTATCCCTAATAAACTGGGAGGAGTAATTGCACTAGTAATAAGAATTGCTATCTTAATAATCATACCTTTTACTAACAAAAAAAACTTTTTAAGAAATCAGTTCTACCCAATTAACAAAATATTATTCTGAATAATGGTTTCGGCTATCATTTTACTTACATGAATTGGTGCACGTCCAGTTGAAGATCCCTATATCCTAGTAGGACAAATCCTAACTGTGATTTACTTCATATTTTATATCATTAATCCATTAACTTATCTATTGTGAGATAAAACCCTATATTCATAGCTAATGAACTTGTTTAAGTATATACTTTGAAAGTATAAAAAAGAGATACCAATTCTCTATTAGTTTGTACTAAATTTTATTAACTAAACTAATGAGATGAAAATCATCATCTTTAAACTAAAAAAAAAAATTAAATATCTTAATGAACTTGGTAGGAAACTCTTCCATGCTAGATACATTAATTTATCATAACGAAACCGAGGCAAAGTTCCACGTACTCAAACCCATAAAAAAGCCACAAAAGAGAGCTTTAAAAAAAATGTAAAAGAATATAAATTCCCACCCAAAAACATTAAAATACAAATTATACTTATAAATAAAATACTTGAATATTCAGCCAAAAAAATTAAAGCAAATCCTCCTCTTCTATATTCAATATTAAATCCTGAAACCAACTCCGATTCACCTTCTGCAAAATCAAAAGGAGTGCGATTAGTTTCAGCAAGTCCAGAAATAACTCATATCAAACATAAAGGAAATATAAGAAAAATTAATCAAGTCAATTTTTGAACCCTTATAAAGTCTAATAAACTCATTCTTAAAACTAGGTAAAGAAATGACATTAAAATTAACGCTAGCCTAACTTCATAAGAAATAGTCTGAGCTACTGAGCGAAGACTCCCTAACAATGAATACCTAGAATTAGATGATCAACCAGCCAACATTAAAGTATAAACAGATACTCTAGAAACTCTCAAGAAGAAAAGAACAGATAAATTAAAATTTAAATAAACACTTAAAAAAGGTATACATATTCATAACAACAGACTAATAAGTAAATTCACCGCCGGAGAAAGATAATAAATATTGAAATTTGCCATATAAGGGAAAGTTTGCTCCTTAGTAAAAAGCTTAATTGCATCTCTAAAAGGTTGCAAAAGACCTATAAAACCTACCTTATTTGGACCCTTACGAATCTGAATATAACCTAGCACCTTCCGCTCAAGTAAAGTTAAAAAGGCTACACCAATTAAAACACAAACTACTAAAAATAGTATAGAAATAAAAATCAACACCAAATCAAAAAAATAAATTGTTACCTGTAAAATAACTTACATATAAAGATTCTAAATCTATTGCACTAATCTGCCAAAATAACAATCTTATTCAAAATAAAGACATTGTCTAAATATTCGGTCCTTTCGTACTAAAATATTTTAACTATAAAAGATAGAAACCAACCTGGCTCACGCCGGTTTAAACTCAGATCATGTAAAGTTTTAAAAGTCGAACAGACTTAATATCCTAGCTTCTGCACCAGAAATTTACTTTAATCCAACATCGAGGTCGCAACCTTTTTCATCGATAAGAACTCTATGAAAAAATTACGCTGTTATCCCTAAGGTAATTTAATCTTTTAATCTCTCTTAAAGGATCATTTACTCACCAATCAGTGTTTTAATATAAAGAAGTTCATTCAATTCTAGTGTCACCCCAACAAAATAGACTTAAATGTAAAAATAATTAAACCCTAAAATTCACTACAATATTCATCTATCAAACTCTATAGGGTCTTCTCGTCTTTCTATTAAATTTAAGCTTTTTTACTTAAAAATAAAATTCAATTAAAATTTAAATGAGACAGTCAATTCCTCATCCGACCATTCATTCCAGCTTTCAATTAAAAAACTAATGATTATGCTACCTTTGCACAGTCAGAATACTGCGGCTATTTAATTTTCATGGAGCAGGCCAGACCTTAAACAATTTACAAAAGGACATGTTTTTAATAAACAGGTGAGAACTCATTTGCCGAATTCCTTATTTAAACCTTTCTTTTTCCTAACTACAACAACTTACCTTTACTAATCCTACCATTATTTCTAATTATAATAAATTAAAAAATATACCTCAATATACAACTTAAATTCTTATAAAATAAATCATATTAAATAATTAATTATAACATCCTCTTAAAGATGGAAAATTCTAATCCTACTTATTATTTATTATAAATGAATTTTAAGCATTTAATCCAAAGCTCATCCCTTAGATTATATCAATCTATAAAAATTAAAATGAAAAATCATACCAATTCTCTATAGACATTAAATTAAATCAATTTCTTGAGGAACTAGATATATTATGAAACGAATAACGTTTCATTTCTATAGACTTATTAATAGTAATTATGCTACATTAATAAACATAAATCTATAGCTCTTCATAATTCGAGAAAACTAAATAGTTAACTTTTTTTAGTAAACCCTGATACACAAGGTACGGAAAATCAAGCCTTCTTTTACTCACTCTTCAATTTTCTATCACTATACTTTTAACTATAAATAAACCTATCTTTTCTCTCACGATAATAAGTATTCAATTCTTTGAATAAAATTTAACTACTAAAAAACTAATTAAACAGAAAAGTTCAAATTAAATTGATTTTAACAATTTCCATTTTAATGTAACTAAAATACTCATAGCAAGCTCTAATTTGAATTCCAGGCCCATTTTCCAATAGGCCTACTTTGTTACGACTTATTCCACCTTAAGTGAAAGCGACGGGCGATATGTGCATATTTTAGAGCATAATCATTTTGCATAAAGATACAAAATTACTTTCAAATCCAATTTACCTAGGCTTTCCAAGCTCAAGGACCAAATATTATTACAATGTAACCCATTTTAACTTTAAAATAAACTGCACCTTGACCTGAATTTTAACTTAATTTAGTTTTATGAACATTCTAACCCTCCTAGGATATTCAAGCTACGGCGATATACAAGCTGAAATTTAAAGTAAAAGTAATCGTGGATTATCAATTAAAAAACAGGTTCCTCTGAATAGACTAAAATACCGCCAAATTTTTTAATTTTAAAGACTATAACTGTTAGTAATTTCAACTGAATAATTTACATTCCTAATAATAGGGTATCTAATCCTAGTCTATAATAGAATTTCTTAACTTCAACAAAACTTAATTAAACAAAATTAAACTTAAAATTTCACCTAAAAAATTTAACATTAATTTATAATATTATACATTTAATTACATTAAATAAAATTAGCCTGCACAATTTGTATAACCGCAACTGCTGGCACAAATTATGTTTGTACTTAAACATTAATTTCTAAGTCTTAATTTCTTAAATACTTAATTCTATACACTGCTAGAAATTTCCAGTCTTTCAAAAACTAAAATTCTCAATGAATTACATATACATAAATTACATAGCCAAATCCCAAGTTAAAATAAAACTTTAGCAACAAAATGGAGGTAAAATCTACATGTAAAGAAAAATCTCCCCCTTCACCTAAAAATCATTAAAAACCTAGAACAACCGCCTCCCTACCCCCATAGTCGGGTCAGTTGTCACAATCAGAAAATTTCGCAATCATTGGAAATATTACTCTAATCGTTTAAATAGATTTTTTTATGATAAAAGTCAAATATTATATACCAATATCTTGTTTTTGTTAAAACTTTCTTAATAAAAAAAATTTGAAATCCTCCTTATATAAATAAACAAAAAAATAGAATGTCAATTTCTAATCAAATTTTAGATTTTTGTTATTTTTAATCCAAATCAATGAAATGATAGAAGAATCGTATGTAAATCAGGTTTTTTTTTTTTTTATAAATAATATATTTATTATATATTAATTAAATCATTAGATTAATTATACCTATTTATTTATTTATTATAATAGTAATTTATATACAATAAATTAATAATGATTATATGTATATAAATATTTAATATATATATATAAGTATATAAATATATAATACTTTGTTTTAATATATTAAATTATAATTATTTAGAAAATAAATAAATAAATTAACCATCAGATACAGCATTAATTATAATTTTTCTTTTCACTAATAGGTTATTACTCATTCCTGACGAAAATTGTAGATTTAGATATTTGTAATAATAAATAGACCCTGCTCTTTAATAGTCTATAGATATTTATAGATATGTATAACATTTATATATATATAAATATTACATGATTAATGCTATATTAATATTATCTTTATTATTATATATATTGATATATAATTCATTAAATCCTTATTGAGTGAAATAAACAATCCAAAACGCGTTTTTTGACGCATTTTTTTTTTTTTTTTTTTCGACCCCTAGAAGGGAAACCTCAAGGAGGGTTAAAAAACCGTCAAAAAAAAATTTTTTTAAAATCAAATTTTCAATGACTTAAGATTTCCCCTTAAACCCCGGGCTGAAAATCACCATAATAATTAAACAGGTTGATTACAAAAAGTAATTTACAAAGAAAGTTTT